TTCGTATTATCTGGATCCAAAAAACCAGTCAAGATATGATAGACTGATCATATCATTGTAGCAACTGAATATTTATTTACAAAAAAAATAAAGAATAAAGAAATTTTATTATAAGTTATGAAGGCAACGGAAAGAATATGCGGATAAATGGAAGGATGAGAGAAAGAAAGAAAAAAAATGAATATCGAATATCAATGATATATGGTTCCAATTTGGAAGGTCTATGAGGTCAGCGTAAGAAGAGCAATGTAATAAAGCAAAAATAGAGAGTAATTGATAATAATTAGATAAATCTGTTCCGAAAACAAAAAATTAAGAGTCTTGAGCCAATAAAAACTGAGAAGATTGACTCAAAAACAAATTTAATTAATTTAATTAAGTTTAAGTTAAAGGCTCCATTGTAGAATTCGGACCTAACGATCAATTAAGAAGCGATGGGAACGACGGAACCCATGAATGCAGAAGATTCTATTGAAAAACAAATCTTAATAATTCATTGGGTGGGATGGCGGAATAAACCAGAAACTAATTTATCTATTCTGATTTTGATTCTGAGAACTCATGGGACAATCATCAAACTAAAATAGATATTGAAAGAGTAAATATTCGCCAGCGAAAAGTTTCTTTTTTTTTTTCAGATTAAAAGATTTTAGTCGATCGAATATGAGAAAAAAAATAAAAAAGGCAAAAGAAAATAAGGATTGGTTAGAATAGTCTAACTACAACAAAAAAGACATACAAATTTAGAATAGATCAGATGAAACCTCAAAAAATCCCATGATTCATCCTATTAATCACTAACAACATCTATATCTTAATACAATCTTTTTTAGTCCTTTTATTCGCGAGGAGCTGGATGAGAAGAAACTCTCACGTCCAGTTCTGTAGTAGAGATGGAATTTAGAAAAAAAAACATCAACTATAACCCCAAAAGAACCAGATTTCGTAAACAACATCGAGGAAGACTAAAAGGAATATCTTATCGTGGTAATCGTATTTGTTTTGGCAAATATGCTCTTCAAGCACTTGAACCCACTTGGATCACATCTAGACAAATAGAAGCAGGGCGACGAGCAATAACACGAAATGTACGCCGTGGTGGAAAAATTTGGGTACGTATTTTTCCAGACAAACCAGTTACAATAAGACCTACGGAAACACGTATGGGTTCGGGTAAAGGATCTCCCGAGTATTGGGTAGCTGTCGTTAAACCGGGTAAAATACTTTATGAAATGGGTGGGGTAGCCGAAAATATAGCCAGAAGGGCTATCTCAATAGCGGCATCAAAAATGCCTATAAAAACTCAATTCATTATTTCTGAATAGAAATATAGAATCAAAAAGGTAAAAAATTTTTAGGGATAAAAAAAAGATTGCCAGTTTTCTTTTTCTTTTTTTGACAAACAATATTTTTTGACTTCGTCCTTTGCATTAAAAGAACAGATAAAAAATGATATGATTCAACCTCAAACCTATTTGAATGTAGCAGACAACAGCGGGGCTCGAGAATTGATGTGTATTCGAATAATAGGAGCTAGTAATCGTCAATATGCTCATATTGGTGACGTTATTGTTGCTGTGATCAAGGAAGCAATACCAAATATGCCTCTACAAAGATCAGAAGTGATCAGAGCTGTAATTGTACGTACTTGTAAAGAACTCAAACGTAACAATGGGACGATAATACGATATGATGAGAATGCCGCAGTTGTCATTGATCAAGAAGGAAATCCAAAAGGAACTCGAGTTTTTGGAGCGATCCCACGGGAATTGAGACAATTAAATTTTACTAAAATAGTTTCATTAGCTCCTGAAGTATTATAAAATGAGACCTGAATATAGATAGTTAGTATAGTATTAAATAAAAAAAAAATACTATTTAAATCAAATTAATTAATAGACTGTGTATCACGCATATACCCTTACCTTAATATTAATATATTAATAAATAATATAATTTAATTTATATATTAATATATAATTCGATAATTCGTCTATATATAAATAATATATATAATATAAATATAAAGAACATGTTGATTATATCAAAATTCGGAGCAAGGGGAATTTTAACTTATCATGGGAAGAGACACTATTGCTAATATAATAACCTCTATACGAAATGCTGACATGAATAGAAAAGCAACGGTTCGGATAGCATCGACTAACATCACCGAAAACATTGTGCAAATACTTTTACGAGAGGGTTTTATCGAAAACGTAAGGAAACATCGAGAAAACAACCAATACTTTTTTATTTTAACCCTAAGACATAGACGAAATAAGAAAGAACCCTATAAAAGTATTTTCAATTTAAAGAGGATCAGTCGACCCGGTCTACGAATCTATTCCAACTCTCAACGAATTCCGCGAATTTTAGGCGGAATAGGAATTGTAATCCTTTCAACTTCTCGAGGTATAATGACAGACCGAGAGGCGCGACTAAAAGGAATCGGTGGAGAAATTTTGTGTTATATATGGTAATTTTTCTAATATCAAAATTGTATCTCGAACTTATCATTTGTGAAAAAAAAAGTGGTGTTGTGTAATACCACCCCTCCTAAATAAGTTTAGGATTTCAACTGGAATGAAAGAAAAAAATGAATTCATGAAAGTTTGATTTCTGAATCACTTCCGAAGGCATGGTTCGGCTTTGTTTAGATACTGAAGATTTGTTTGATTCTAGGTCATGCTTCCGAAAAGATCGGGCATATTTTTGTATAAGTGGGAGAAAAAAGGTAAAAATTTCAGTAAGTTCTTATGTATGAGTTAACCAGGGGACATAAAATTTATAGACTCCATAACAAGGATTCAAATGATTAAGTGGTTTTCTCAATTTCAACATTTCTTTCATGAGGATAAAATTCAAGATTCAAAAATATAAAGAAACTCTTTTCTTCGAACCAAAAAAATAAGTAGATTCACAGAATTAAGGAATAACAACTATGAAAATAAGGGCTTCCGTTCGTAAAATTTGTGAAAAGTGTCGACTAATCCGTAGGAGGGGACGAATTAGAGTAATTTGTTCCAACCCGAGACATAAACAAAGACAAGGATAATATTACTAAAGGAAAAGGGACTTTCTTATAAAGAAAAAAAGTTGACGAAAAAAAAGGTCTATTTTGACATGAAATGGATATATCCATATATTTTTCATTTATCCTTGTGAAATAATAAAATATGGCAAAACCTATATTAAGAATTGGTTCACGTAAGAATACACGTAGTGGTTCACGTAAAAATGCACGTAGAATACCAAAGGGAGTTATTCATGTTCAAGCAAGTTTCAACAATACCATTGTGACTGTTACAGATGTACGGGGTCGAGTGATTTCTTGGTCCTCCGCGGGTACTTGTGGATTCAGGGGTACAAGAAGAGGAACACCTTTTGCTGCTCAAACCGCAGCAGGAAATGCTATTCGAGCAGTAGTGGATCAAGGTATGCAACGAGCGGAAGTAATGATAAAAGGACCTGGGCTCGGAAGAGATGCGGCATTACGAGCTATTCGGAGAAGCGGTATACTTTTAAGTTTCGTACGAGATGTAACCCCTATGCCACATAATGGTTGTAGACCCCCTAAAAAAAGACGTGTATAGAAAAAGCGGAAAGGATTTCAAGAGAAATAAACGATTCAATAATCTGATCAAATAAAATGACTATGGTTCGAGAGAAAGTCAAAGTATCTACTCGGACACTACAGTGGAAGTGTGTTGAATCAAGAAGAGACAGTAAGCGTCTTTATTATGGACGCTTTATTATGTCTCCACTTATGAAAGGTCAAGCCGACACAATAGGCATTGCGATGCGAAGAGCTTTACTTGGCGAAATAGAAGGAACATGTATTACACGTGCAAAATCTGAGAACATACCACATGAATATTCTAACATAGTAGGTATTCAAGAATCAGTACATGAAATTTTAATGAATTTGAAAGAGATTGTATTAAGAAGTAATCTGTATGGAATTCGCAAAGCGCTTATTTGTGTCCAAGGTCCCGGATATATAACTGCTCGAGACATCATTTTACCGCCCTCCGTGGAAATCGTTGATAATACACAGCATATAGCTAGCTTAACGGAACCAATTCCTTTATGTATTGAATTAGAAATCGAAAAGAACCGAGGCTATAGTTTAAAAATGCCAAATAACTTTCAAAACGGAAGCTATCCTATAGATGCTGTATTCATGCCTGTTCAAAATGCGAATCATAGTATTCATTTTTATGGGACTGGAAATGAAAAACAAGAAATTCTTTTTCTAGAAATATGGACAAATGGAAGTTTAACTCCTAAAGAAGCACTTCATGAAGCCTCCCGGAATTTGATTAATTTATTTATTCCTTTTCTACATGTAGAAGAAGAAACGTTGTATTTAGAGAACAATCAACATAAGGTTACTTTACCCCTTTTTCCTTTTCATAATGGATTGGTTGAACTAAGAAAAAAAAAAAAAGAACTAGCATTTCAATATATTTTTATTGACCAATTAGAATTGCCTCCCAGAATCTATAATTGTCTCAAAAAGTCCAATATACATACATTATCAGACCTTTTGAATAACAGTCAAGAAGACCTTATGAAAATTGAACATTTTCACATAGAAGATGTAAAAAAGATATTAGACATTCTAGAAAAAAAATTTTACCAAAAAGTCAATTTGAAATTGAAATGGATTTGAAACCCTCAACGCAATCCATATATTCCAGTCGAACCCATTGTTAATCAATTAAATTAATTAGATATGTATCTAGGGAGAATTCATTTTGAAATGACTACTCCCTAGATACCCACGTCTTTTATTTTACAATTGAATCAATTTAATTAAAAAAGACCTAAAGTTAGAGATTTATCAATCGGTAATGTTGCTCCAATACCCAACCAAAGGGCCACCACGGTGCCAATCAAAAAGACGGTTGTCGCTACTGGACGACGAAATGGATTTTGAAACTTATTAACATTTTCCAGAAAGGGTACGGTTAATAATCCCGCCGGCACTGAAA